CCCGGGCTTTTTCCAGCTGTTCAATGGCCCCCCCACGCAGTTCTTCTGAATTTCGAATAGTATTCAAGATCCTCTGTTTTCGATTATCTAATAAATCACTTAATGAAAGTAGATTATCTTTCCGTTCATTTTTAAACTTCCATAATCCCTTCCCGAACCAAACATGAATCTTTCGATTCATTTGGCTCTCACGCTCAATTACTTAGGGTAAATTCTCATAGCTTTTTTTTATGAATGTAATGAGCCTATCCTCTCTTCTTTATTCATAGTCAAAAAAAATGAAAAATAATGCAAAACCAAAATACTTGGAGGACTCTTCTGACAAAATAAAAAATATGTAATTGTCAGCAAAGTTGTTTCTTTTTTTTCTTCAGTTCAAATCCAAAAAATTCTTCTTACTTATGCATAAGGGATAGGTCGTCGATTCAGCATTGGATAAAAGAGGGAAAACGCCCTTTTTAGACTAAGCGGTTCAAATCATTTTATCGAGATGAGTGTTCTATATCGATAAAATATTCATTTTTAAACCATCTCTATATTAACATAGTGGTAGAAAGAGTACCATGCTGCGTCTAGACTTCAAACGGTTTGCTTTAACCATCTTAACAGCCCCACATTATTGGTTGCTAGAGAATCAAAATGGATTTGCCAATTAATCACGAAATGCTGTGGTTCTTCCATATAATTTCTTAAGAAGTAATTCGCGAGATTATGCACCTTTCTTTCCTAGTTATAACGGAAAAGGGTACAGCTGATTGGATCCAGCCTATTCTTGAAATAAACAACTCACACACACTCCCTTTCCAAAAAAGATCAATACACCAATCACTACACTTAGATTTATTGGATTTGTTGCTAAAATATCGGTATTAAATCCGAAACCCCCGGCAGATGGCCAGTGGCCCAAAGAAACGAAAGAATCGGTTACATTTTTCATATAATCTCCTCTTATAGATAGACTAAAAAATCGACCAGAGTTCTTTTTCTAGCACTTTGCCCTTCTTTTTTATTTATTCTTTTTTTGAAATCGAGTTAAAAAATATTCGATATGAACTACCCCCTTGATTGTTGAAACACCTCATAAAAAGAGTTTCCCTTGGACTACGAACGGGAAGGATGAAAGCGAGTCGGTATGCTAATTCCTCATCTGCAAATCAGCCCTTCCCGTAGGTTGTTTTCTCAACCAATAAAGAATTGTAGGAGTCAAATCTTGATCTAATTTGAAAAAGCAAACGACAAGTCCAAGGCCATAAAATAGGAAAAATATGTATTTTTCCTATTTTAAGATAAAACAATTAAACAAAAGGATTCGCAAATAAAAGTGCTAATGCTACAACCAATCCATAAATCGTTAAAGCTTCCATAAAAGCTAGACTAAGCAATAGAGTACCTCGTATTTTTCCCTCTGCCTCGGGCTGTCTCGCGATACCCTCTACGGCTTGACCCGCAGCAGTCCCTTGACCAACTCCAGGTCCAATAGAAGCAAGCCCTACGGCCAATCCAGCAGCAATAACGGAAGCAGCAGAAATCAGTGGATTCATGATAAGTTCCTCGTACCAACAAAAAGAAATGGTTAATGATACAACCAACCAATGAATTATGACTTAATTATTCCATTGATAGGATTTATCCAGTCGAAGTAACTAAGAACTTCGAATTTAAGTAATAATATTATTGAATCATCAGAACTACTTCGATATCTCTTTTTTCGTTTCTATCCACCGAGTTTTTGTGAATCCATAGAACTTTTGTTCTACCATTTCTTAGTTCCGAGCTGTTATTTCAATTCTTCCATCTTTTCTTGATTTCATCTCTTTATTCAGCCAATTCACAGCCACAACGATACGAAAGGACTTCTATTGGAACCCACACACAGTAGTAGGGCAAATGAAATAGATCTTTAGTTCATATATAAGTAGTCAATATCTAATATCACATATACATGTTTTTCTTCCATAACGTAAATCATTAGATTCAATCGGATTCGAAAATCAATCCATTTTTTTAGGAATCCCGTTTTTTGTAAATTCTTTTCTGTCTTCCGTTTTCTTTATAATTATTCCAACCGAATACAATCTAAATGAGCAAATCAAATTGATTTGGGCGAATTATTGCATAGAACTATCATTCTTTGATTGCTCTAAGTTCATGCAATTTAATTAATATTTAATCTTTTAGTCAATTATTGAATAAAATCAACTGTAAAGGAGAATTGTTTCTCCTGTTTTTTATTTAATCACACGACGTAAACATAGATTTGATTCAAATTATGATTTGCTTAAGAAGATTGGCTGACCAATATAATAGAAAGTGAATATTCGTCGGGGAAAGGTAGGATATTAAGTGGACGAAAGGATAATTTTAGGAAAAAGATCTTTTAGATCTCTTTCCTTTTTTTTTTACAACTCTCTAATATCGTAATTTTTGATTTTTTTGTTCCTATTGCTTTCTATCGTATATAGAGTCTTGTATATTTCTATTCCTTAAGTAAATCATCTTG